TGTCGACTATATAATATGTATATTGATTCATATTTGTCAATTTCTAGTTATAGAAATTAAGTATACTCATAAAAAAAGAAATCTTGTGCCAGGAACCAGATTTGAACTGGTGACACGAGGATTTTCAGTCCTCTGCTCTACCAACTGAGCTATCCCGACCATTACCCGCAGCATCTCCCCATTTTACGAGATAACTTGAGTCTGTGTCAATTAAAAGGATGAAAAGTATTATAAAGTCTTCTATTAGGTACTGGGAAAAAGAAAAGATAACTAGTTAGGGAGTGTATGGGGATAGAGGGACTTGAACCCTCACGATTTTTAAAGTCGACGGATTTTCCTCTTACTATAAATTTAATTGTTGTCAGTATTGACATGTAGAACGGGACTCTATCTTTATTCTCATCCGATTAATCTCTTATTCAAAAGATCGTTCAGACTATGGGGTGAGTATGAATGTTTTTATGAATAACTCAAAAATTTATTCGGCTTTCAACTTAGAATCGATTCATAACAATTCTTGCATTTTTCCATTCCTTAATTTTAAATCTATCCTATAATATGGATTTCTAGAGATTATCTATATTATATAATTTAATTATGTGAAAAAAAAATACAGAACAAATTCGGGTTGTCATTAATAATTTCAGGACGTAGATTCTTCACCCCTTATTCTTGGGTTGGAATTTAGACTGAAAAAGTTTTATAACAATACAGCTATAACAATACAGCACAGTCAATCCCATTTTTTTAGAACAGCTTCCTTTGAGTCTCTGCACCTATCCTTTTTTATTCTTGCTTTTTGAATCCGTTTTTTTTAGGAGACAATTAAGGAGTTGGCTCAGGATTGCCCTTATTTTTTCCAGGGTTTCTCTGAATTTGAAAGTTTTCACTTAGCAGGTTTCCATACTAAGGCTCAAGCCAATTAAGTCCGTAGCGTCTACCGATTTCGCCATATCCCCGTTATCTTTTATAAAATTAGGATCCCAATGGGATGTCTTCCCCTGCCGCACCTCTCGCATTTTTTCGATTTTTTACGGATTTAATTAATATATCGAAAGGTGTTTTCTCCTTTTTTCTTTAATCTTATTTCATTTCTATTGGGAAGCCTATAAATTTGAAATTGGCTTTGAATTTGATCTAATCCGAAATGATTCTATCATTTCTGTAGGTACAATTCAATATAGATGAATATAGAGCATAGATATGCGACTTTCCTTTGTAATACTCAAAGGGTCGATTCTTTTTTTTGTCTTAGTTTCTGAATAAGAATAATATTTTTATGTTATTATGCTCTGGATTTCATTTTTATTGCTTTTTTAGTTATGTTTCTTGGGGCATACCCCTAAAAAACATAACTAAAAAAATTTAAATAGAATAAAATTTCGCTAGACGAAAATATATATAAATCGAAATAAACGAAAAAGCTTAAACTAAAATAGAGTTTTATGTATGTAGAATTTCATTTCTATGAGCCCGCTTAGCTCAGAGGTTAGAGCATCGCATTTGTAATGCGATGGTCATCGGTTCGATTCCGATAGTCGGCTTTTCTTTATTTTTATTTGTTGTATTTTCTTAGTCTTTTTTTTTTTCAAAGAATAAAAAATTAAAGGGTGTTTTTATCTTTCGTCAAAAGGTTACTGATTTATTATGTCGTATAAATTCCCAAATATGAATAAAAGGAAAAACAAAGGGTTGAATCTTGGCATAACAAATCATGAAAAAGAATCCTTATGTTCTTTTTATTTTTTTAACTTATACTTACATAGATTAAATAAAAAAGATCGAATGTATGTATATATAAATGATATATCATATATACAATACAATGTAATCCGAAGATTTCGTTTCATTTCTTTTAATTTGTAAAATGAAAATATAAAATAAATAAAGATAAAGGAGTCTTTATGTCGCGTTACCGAGGACCTCGTTTCAAAAAAATACGCCGTTTAGGGGCGTTGCCTGGACTAACAAATAAAAGGCCTAGGGCCGGGAGTGATCTTAGAGCCCAATCGCGTTCCGGGAAAAGATCTCAATATCGTATTCGTCTCGAAGAAAAACAAAAATTGCGTTTTCATTACGGTATTACAGAACGACAATTGCTAAAATACGTCCGTATCGCCCGAAAAGCCAAAGGGTCAACAGGTCAGGTTTTACTACAATTACTTGAAATGCGTTTGGATAACATCCTTTTTCGATTGGGTATGGCTCCAACTATTCCTGGCGCCCGCCAATTAGTTAATCATCGACATATTTTAGTTAATGGTCGTCTAGTAGATATACCGAGTTATCGTTGTAAACCCCAAGATACTATTACGGCAAAGGATGAACAAAAATCCAGAGCTCTAATTCAAAATTATCTTGATTCATCCCCTCCGGAGGAATTGGCCAAACATTTGACTCTTCACCCATTTCCGTATAAAGGATTAGTAAATCAAATAATAGATAGTAAGTGGGTCGGTTTGAAAATAAATGAATTGCTAGTGGTAGAATACTATTCTCGTCAGACTTAACCCTAACTAAACTACAAAGCAAAGGGTTCGGGCAATCTAGCCCTTTCGTCAAAGTAAATTGGCTTTAAGGATTAAAGTAAAAAGTCAGAGGTTTGATCTGAATTTTATCCCACTCACATATTCTTTCCCATCTCGGATCTAACTGTTATGTTCTAATAATGGTATTTCATTCAGTTTAGGAATGTTGGTTTAAAATAAGGAAAGAGAGGGATTCGAACCCTCGGTAAACAAAAGCCTACATAGCAGTTCCAATGCTACGCCTTAAACCACTCGGCCATCTCTCCTAACACAATTATTATTATGAATCAAAAACTGAAAAAATAGCGAGGCATTATCCATTTTTGTGTAGATTAGGTAATTAGGTATGACCAATCAAAGAATTTTATTAGATTCTATAAGTATAAGTAGAGGTTTTCGATCTTTTTTTTTTTTTACTTAATCTGTTTTTATGTTATTTCGTACTGTACAAATCCTTTGTTTGGAGAATAATTTTACCACAAGAGGTAATGAAAATAATTATAGAATGGATTGATCCCTATGCCTAGATCGCGAATAAATGGAAATTTTATTGATAAGACCTTTTCAATTGTGGCCAATATCTTATTACGAATAATTCCGACAACTTCGGGAGAAAAAGAGGCATTTACTTATTACAGAGATGGTGTGATTTGATTCTTTTTTTCTGCTTTTAGTTTGATGAGAAAGACACACGATTCGAAATAGAAAGAACAAATATTCTTAATTCTATATTTAGTAAAATAACAAAAAAATCTACGCTTGTTGAAGGTGAAGTTTAGAAATAGAACAATCCCTTCTGTCGTGTATCCCCGATTGATGCAGCCTCAAATACTATAGCTTCAATTATCAAATTGAGTCTTTTTTAGTATTGAGCGGAAGGTTACACCTGTGTGTTCTGTATTACAGGTCAATACTACTTCCTAGTAATAAAGTCCCAATAGGCAGCATAGGGGAAAAAGCACTACACCTAGTAATCGACAACACGAAAGCTTTGTTAAAAATGACTTACGGAATCCCTTTTATTATCTGGATTGGGGCTAAAAAGAATGGTCGGGACAACAAACATCCATCTCGTTGGTACTTTGGATACCCGTATAACCATCGAAGATTGTTGAAGTGACTATTTCCCGGAAATTAGGAGGCGTTGAGGACAAAGTAATTGTTGGAGCTTTAGTATCAAGGCGTTAGATGTTAGTACAAGTTCTTGCGCAAGAAGGTTGGCTAGCGATTTTTTGTAAAAACACTAGCCCCACTCAGTTCATAATGAGAATAAAAAATACATGGAATAATAAACGGGGTTCAAATATTCTCATATTCTCATTATGCATATTTAAAGGAGGAGCCGTATGAGATGAAAATTTCACGTACGGTTCTGGAACGGAGATTCTTTGAATCGAATGACGACCGTAACGGATGTCGGCTCAATCCGAAGGAAATTATGCAGAAGCTTTACAGAATTATTATGAAGCTATGCGACTAGAAATCGATCCCTACGATCGAAGTTATATACTATATAATATAGGCCTTATTCACACAAGTAATGGGGAACATACGAAAGCTTTAGAATATTATTTCAGGGCACTAGAACGAAATCCGTTCCTACCCCAAGCTTTTAATAATATGGCAGTGATCTGTCATTACGTGCGATTATCTCCACTATAGAAGGAAAAAGGAAGACCCCCTTTGATTAGTAAAAAAAGGGCTCACTACATATGCATCGCCTAAAACGACGATTTTTTGAGCTGTAGGAAAAAAAACTTCATAGAAATTGAACTATGAAGAAATAAGAGATGCCTAGATACTTTTTCTATGTCGTCTATGGATAAAAATTTGAAATTGATAGAGAGGAAGCACCGTAAAGATCAATTAATGAGGTTTTGGGCCAATATTTTAAGAAAAGAACTGTTTATTTATGCCTATATAAGATAGATAAAAGTTAGGAATTAACTTATGTAATAGAGTTGATCCACTAAGGTATTGAGCGGCGGTGTAGGATCAGATCCCAAAGATAGTAAGTCTTTTCTTACCTTTTTTATGAAGAAAAGTCTTTATCAAAGATTCTATATAAATTTCGATATGAAATCGAGATAGTTACCTTGCCGAAAATACTAACGATACGAGTAAATACCTATACTTTATTCTTCAGCAGGTGGGAGAAAAGATAAAACTTATTAGTAATATCTTATATATTATAAAAATGAACGTTTGAAACTCATCCAATTAACCTCTTTTGGTTACCGCGAAGAAATCTATGAGAAATCTCATTAGGTAAAAAAATCAAAAGAATTGCGGAGCCGTATGAGGTAGGAAAGTCTCAAGTACGGTTCTAAGGGAAGGAATTGAGCCGCCTATTCCGACCGGGGAGAGCAGGCCATCCGGCAGGGAGATTCTGAAATTGCGGAGGCTTGGTTTGATCAAGCCGCTGAGTATTGGAAACAAGCTATAACGCTTACCCCTGGGAATTATATTGAA